TAGGGGTCAATTTCTAGTCGCATAGCTTCATAATAATTCTGTAAAGCTTCCGCATAATTTCCTTCAGATTGAGCCGACATCCGTTACGGTCGTCATTCGCTTTAACGAATTCTCCGTTTCAGAACCGTATGTGAGATTTTCATCTCATACGGCTCCTCCTTTAGGTGCATAATGAAAATAATATATGGAAAAAAGTGATGTCATTATGAACTAAGCGGGGCTAATGTTTTTACAAGAAATCCCTAGCCAACCTTCTTGCAAAAGATCTTTTCTTACTACCAAGTGGGTTCATGCTAGATAAAAATAAAAAAGGAAACTCTAAAAATTTCTTTGTTCTCAACGCCCCTAAATTTCCAGGAATTAGTCACTTCAACAGTCTTCAATGGTTATACGGGTATCCAAAGTACGAACGAGATGGATGTTTATTGTTCCAACCATTTTAATTAGTCCCAATCCCAAAGAAGAAGAAGAAAGAAAGGGAATCATTTTGAAGAAAGTTTTCGTGTTGTTGATTTCTCGGCGTAGTGCTTCTTCCCCGATGCCTCCTATTCGTATATTGTATTAGTGTAGTAGGATTGATCTCTAATACGGGAACCATAGGTAAAAACCTTTTGCTCAATACTAGAATTCATAATTGAAGCATCTAAGGCTGCATTAATCGTGGATACATGACAGAAGGGATTGCTTTTTTTATATTCTAAACTTCACCTTCAAAAGCGTAGATTTTTTTTTCAATATTCGTTTTTCTTTCTATTCCAAATCGGCGAGAAATAAAAAAAAAATAATGATAATCAAATCGCACCATCTCTGTAATAAGTAAATGCCTCTTTTTCTCCGGAAGTTGTCGGAATGACTCGTAATAAGATATCGGCTATAATTGTAAAGGTTTTATCAATAAAATTTCCATTTATACGCGATCTTGGCATAGGTAGTAATCCATTCTATAACTCTTTTTATTTCCTTTACCTTTTCTTTTGTAAGAAAATTTTCTCACAAACAAAGGAATTGTATAGTACGAACTCACATAAAAGCGGACTCATAAAAAAAAACCTTCTATCTACTTCCAATTCCAATTTTTCCGGTCAAAAAAGGGATCTATATAACCATAATCTAAAAAACGATGAATAACTCGCTATTCACCCAGGTACTCAGTCATAATCCTGATGTCGGAGAGATGGCCGAGTGGTTGAAGGCGTAACATTGGAACTGTTATGTAGACTTTTGTTTACCGAGGGTTCGAATCCCTCTCTTTCCGTACTTTCAACTAATTCACCAATCATACGTGATTGACCACAATGTATCAAATCAAATAAAAAAGAATAGATAAAAAATCTACCTTGTTTTGATTTTGAAATAGATTCTCTATTCCTAATTTTTTTGATATGGAAAATGCTGGGAAGAGCAAACAAGGGATCCAAATCTCCCTACCAATCTATGATACATGAATAGGAAAAAGATTCCCCGACAAAATCCCTTACCTTGTGCGTGCCTTTTTTTTTTTATAAAAAACGAGGGCAAAGCGGAGTTGTCCGAACTCTTGTTTTTAGTTATTTTTTTTACTTAAGTTAGGTTTATTAAGTCTGTCGAGAGTAATATTCTACGACAAGCAATTCATTTATTTTCAAACCGACGCATTTCCTATCTATTATTTGATTGACTAACCCTTCATATTGGAATGTGTGAAGAGTCAGATGGTTTGGCAATTCCTCAGGGGCAGATGAATCAAGAAGATTTTGAACCAAAGTTCTAGAGTTTTGTTCATCCTTCACTGTAATAATATCTCGGGGTTTGCAGCGATAACTTGGTATATCAACTATACGACCATTAACTAAAATATGTCCATGGTTAACTAATTGGCGCGCTTGAGGAATAGTCAAAGCCATACCCAATCGAAAAAGGATGTTATCCAAACGCATTTCAAGTAATTGTAGTAAAACTTGACCTGTTGACCCCTTGGCTTTTCCGGCGATACGAACATATTTAAGTAATTGGCGTTCTGTAAGACCATAATGAAAACGCAATTTTTGTTTTTCTTCTAAACGAATACGATATTGAGATTTTTTTCCGGAGCGTGATTGGTTTCTAAGATCGCTTCCTGCCTTAGGCCTTTTACTAGTTAGTCCCGGTAAAGCCCCCAGACGGCGTATTTTTTTAAAACGAGGCCCTCGGTAACGTGACATAAAGACTCCTTTTTTATTGAAATTGTACAAAACTAAACAAAATTAAAACTGAACTAAATAATAATGATAAATGACGTGAAATCCACTCCAATAAACTATTGGAATACAAAGAGTAAGAAGATATATTCTCTCAATATACAGATTTTTTTTATTGTATATACAATATATATAAATCAAATAAATCACAAAAATTCTTCTTTATTTTCTTTATTTATTTTGCAAAGATCGAACTCTTTTACCCAATATATCTTCCTATATGGAAGTTTATATGACATAATATAAATGGGGTGGTAACTCTTGGAAAAAGATGAAAGAAGTCTTTTCAATCTTCTTTTATTTTGAAAGTGCATTAAAAATCATGTAAAAAAACGAAAAAATATGGAAAAGCCGGCTATCGGAATCGAACCGATGACCATCGCATTACAAATGCGATGCTCTAACCTCTGAGCTAAGCGGGCTCAAATAAATATATCATTAAATAAATAAAACATAACCTTAATTAATAGAATATAGCAGTATATCGACTTTCTAATTTTCATTTTATTAGTTTCTAAATAAGAAAATCTTAATTAGATCATAAATCTTTTTTTTTTAGTTAAATGATATCTGATTTGAAATTCTTGTTTTTTTTGTTCTAACCTCATGCTATTATTATTTTATACTTTTTTTTCTAATTTTTTAGAATTATTCGAATTTCAAATCTACGAAGTAGACTTAAAATCTTTTTCCATTGCACATTGTAGAATTCTAAGTTTTAATAAAAATTATCAATTTCTTTTCATGAAAGTAAAAGAAAAAAAAGAATCGACCGTTCGACTATTTCTTCAAATTTAAGACAAATATGAGAAAAGGAAGAACATATATATGTTATGTAATATATAACCATATTGAATTGCAAATACAAAAATGATAGAATCTTTGTTGATTAGACTAAATCAATATGGGTCGGGCTCAAAAAAATGAAAGAAGATACCAAAGAAATAAGTATCTATATGTAATGAATTCCAAGGTTTCAGCATAAGAAAAAGTGGAAAGATATCATAATGAGATCCTAATAAAAAGGGGGATATGGCGGAATTGGTAGACGCTACGGACTTAATTGGATTGAGCCTTGGTATGGAAACCTACTAAGTGATAACTTTCAAATTCAGAGAAACCCTGGAATTAACAATGGGCAATCCTGAGCCAAATCCTTGTTTACGCAAACAAACCCGAGTTTAGAAAGCGAGAAAAAAGGGATAGGTGCAGAGACTCAATGGAAGCTGTTCTAACAAATGGAGTTCACTACCTTGTGTTGATAAAGGAATCCTTCGATCGAAACTTCAACTCAAAAAGGATGAAGGAGAAAGTCTGAATATAGGTAACACAAAACGATCTCAAAAATAACGACCTGAATCTCGATTTCTATTTTTTTATAAACAAAATAGAAATGTTGTGAATCAATTCGAAGTTTAAGAAAAAATCAAATATTCATTGATCAAATGATTCACTTCATAGTCTGATAGATCCTTGGTGGAACTTATTAATCGGACGAGAATAAAGATAGAGTCCCATTCTACATGTCAATACTGACAACAATGAAATTTATAGTAAGATGAAAATCCGTTGACTTTTAAAATCGTGAGGGTTCAAGTCCCTCTATCCCCAACTCTACTCCCCAAAAAGTATGTTTGACACTTTACCTTTTTTTAGTTATTCAAGAATTTCTTATCTTTTTTCATGCATCCTACGCTTTTACAAACTAATTTATTTTCTGATTATATACAAGTCTTGTGGGATATATCATACACGTACAAATGAGAAAGAAATATTGATTTGAATGATTTAGAATCTATATCATTTTTCATTTTCAAACTTAGAAGATCCAAGAAATTCCCGGTCCAAAACTTTTTTAATTTATTACTTTTGAGTTTCTTTTTATTGACATAGACCTAAGTCATCTATTAAAATGATAATGATACTTCGGTAATGGTCTGCATAGCTTAGGTGGTAGAGCATAGGACTGAAAATCCTTGTATCACCATTAGTATGATACTTCGGTAATGGTCGACATAGCTTAGTTGCAGAGGACTGAAAATCCTTATGTCACCGGCCGGGATAGCTCAGTTGGTAGAGCAGAGGACTGAAAATCCTCGTGTCACCAGTTCAAATCTGGTTTCTGGCATAGGATTAATTATTTCTATTCTTCAAATTAAACGTATTTTTAGTAAAAAAAGTGCAACCACCCCTTTATCCCCCTCTCTTTTTTTGTTCATGTTGTGGATCCATCCGTTCAAAAAGAATGTAGAATACTTTATACATAATACATATTCGAAAGGAAAGGTTAACTGAGTTCTGTTTTAAAGAATTAAACAAAACAAGTAAAAAAAAGGTCTAGATCTTCTATATCTATAGTTGAAGGGCAGAAATACCCCAAGATTCATTAGATACAATAGAAATTTAATTGTACCCCCCCTCATTTCATTTATTGCTTTCCGATCTTATTTATTCATTCCCAGTTATGTGACTAAAGTTGACTAAGTTATGTGCGCGATACAAAGTTCATAATGCAGAACTCGTTTTTTTAGTTCATCCTATTGGCTCCGCTTTTACGAAATAAAAAAAAGTATCTTTCAAATTGGAGATCAAGCTATCTTATGAACGAGACCTCAATTCTTCTGTTTGTTTGATCTAAAAAAGAATCGAATTAAAAATATTCCTTGAAGGTCTGTAGTTGTAGAAGCTAAGGCTCCTTTTTGATCATTCAATAAGCATCTTGGATTTCATAAAAATTGGGGGCAATATAATCCTTACGTAAAGGCCACCCTATCCAACTTTCGG